CGTAAGCGTTTGCCCCCGATCCAATCGGGGGATCGAATTGATTATAAAAACATGAGTTTAATTAGTCGATTTATTAGTGAACAGGGAAAAATATTATCTAGACGAGTAAATAGATTGACCTTGAAACAACAACGATTAATTACTATTGCTATAAAACAAGCTCGTATTTTATCTTTGTTACCTTTTCTTAATAATGAGAAACAATTTGAAAGAACCGAGTCGACCACTAGAACTCCTAGTCTTAGAGCCAGAAAAAGATAGGTTTACTCTTTATTCACTTGAATTCAAATCCCCATCCGAACTCAAACGCGGATTTCTATTTTGTTGGAAAAATCCAAGAATCCGGATTGAATTCTTGTGTCGTAAGAAAAAAAAGAATAATCTGGGAAGAAGAAATTTTTTTAGTGAACGTGTTGATTCATATTTATTTTGACTACTTTATTTTGACTACTTTCTCATATTTATCATATTCTATTCATTTTTATTCGACCTTCCCGGAGTTCATTCTCCGGGCAACTCCGTTTAACCGGTGGATTCCTTCCAACTTACTTCTTTTATGATCTCATTGGAAATCATATAAAGACAATTCCTATTTGATATAGCTATTTGTGCAAGTATTTTACGATTAAGAAGCAATTGTCTCTTGTACAGATCATTTATGAATCTACTATAACTATAGCATACCCCCCTTTCGCGAATTGCTGCATTTATTCGAGTGATCCACAAACGACGAAAATTGATTTTTTGCCTATCCCTATCCCGATGAGCCGAAACCAAAGCTCTTATTTTTTGTTGAGTAATAGTTCGAGTAAGTCTTGAATGAGCCCCCCGAAAGCTTGATGCAAATAAACGAATTTTTGTTCTACGTCTCCGAGCGATATATCCCCGTCTAATTCTGGTCATTGAATAAATGAAACTTTAACGAATAACTAATCGATTTCCTTTCTTTCAGTTATTCTTTTGCCCCTTTCCTAGTATATGAATAACAAAACGGATTTTTCCAATGTATAAACTAATAATTCCAATGGCTTTGGCTACTATAACCTTCCCAACCACAATTTTTCTTTTTTTTTTTTTCGAGGCATTTCACCTCGAAATACGAAATTGTACTATACTAGGTATTAAAAAAGAAAAGTAATGATAAAGAAATAGTGGATTCCATCGTTTCTATGGTTACTTCTTAAACGGTGAGGTCTTCTCTATACACCGGAGCCTTTACTTCATTTAATCAATGTTATTGCTAACTTGTATAGTTCACATTCTTCGGCTCTACCCATGAATTATCCAGTAATAGGTCTTTCACAACGAGCTCTACCTATACAGTAACGGTATTTAATTATGAAGATTGGCTGGGTAGCTGACCCTGTTAGTCCGTTCTTGCAAGAGGGGTTTATTTTAACTAAGATTTCCTCCGCTTAATGGATAACCATTTGCTACCAATGGAGAATTGCTTCTCATCTTGAATTGAGGTGAGTGGATTTACACCAACAGAAACCATAAATTTCATACACAATAAAAGGGATATCATCGATTTTTAGATAGGACGTTTTTCCGGTCTATCCTATTTGATCATTGATATTCGAACATTGTTCTCTTTCCTTTGTTCTAGTTCATGATCTGAACGAGTCGCACATACACCCTAGTACATGTTCCTCGACGCTGAGGGCATCCCCGAAGCGCGGGGGATTTTGTGACATTTCTAATTGGCTGTCTTGTATTTCTAATAAGTTGTTTAATCGTTGGCATGTTGAATCATATACATAATGGGCTGGTTTAGATCGATCCTAACCGGATGATTATGAATTACTTTTATTCAATAGAATATAGAATAATAAAAAAAGTCATAGAATATTAAACTCGGCAGGGTGAATTTCAGAATTGACGTGAAATCTAGGCTATTGTCATTCAACCGCTACAAGATCAACAATTCCATAAGCTTGGGCCTCTGTTGCTGACATAAAAACATCTCTTTCCATGTCTTCGGATACAACCCATACGGGTTTGCCCGTTCTTTGTACATAAACCCTTGTCAGGGTTTCACGTAGTTTCAGCAGTTCTCCCACTTCCAGGATGAATTCTCCCGTTGCTACTTCAGAAAAAGAACCAGCAGGTTGATGGATCATTACCCTGATAATATAAGATAATAAAAGGATTCTCTATTTTTCATGATATGAGGGGAAGATACAAAGAAAGATAAAAGAATAACAAGAAAAAAGATAGAATCGAACAACCGTACGGGCATTATGCATTGCATACGGCTCTACAATAAAATTGACCCTTACCTTCCATAAAATAAAGAAAAAATAGGATCGATCAGACCCCGATCGGTAAATGATCAACTTACCACCCTTCCTTTCAGAGGAATTCAAAAATACTATGATGGCTCCGTTGCTTTATATATTGATTATATTTTTTTGTCTGTTATTTGTCTGTCATTCAGCAATCCCAAAGTGGCTTTTTTATTTGATCAAATAAACTAAGGAAAAAAGAATTTTTTTTT